TTTCAATTGATCCTTTCCGGAGAATTAGACGGTCTTCCCGAGCAGGCCTTTTATTTGGTGGGTAACATCGATGAAGCTACCGCGAAAGCTATGAACTTAGAAGTGGAGAGCAAATTGAAGAAATGACCTTAAATCTTTGTGTACTGACTCCTAATCGAATTATTTGGGATTCAGAAGTGAAAGAAATCATTTTATCTACTAATAGTGGCCAAATTGGCGTATTACCAAACCACGCCCCTATTGCCACGGCTGTAGATATAGGTCTTTTGAGAATACGCCTCAACGACCAATGGTTAACGGTGGCTCTGATGGGTGGTTTCGCTAGAATAGGTAATAATGAGATCACCATTTTAGGAAATGATGCGGAGATGAGTACTGACATTGATCCGCAAGAAGCTCAGCAAGCTCTTGAAATAGCTGAAGCTAACTTGAGTAGAGCTGAGGGTAAGAGACAAGCAATTGAAGCGAATCTAGCTCTCAGACGAGCTAGGACACGAGTAGAGGCTGTAAATGCTATTTCCTCCTAGTCAAGTCAATACATCAAAATAATCAAAAGAAGTTCATTAGAACTGTATTATTATACACCACATTTGGATTCTGCCAATTGAACAAATCAAGTCTAATCTGGTATAACGAAAAAAAAAAAAGAAAATGGGTAGAAAAACTTATTAGATATCACTCAATTGACTTCGGTATCTAATAAGTTCTACCTACTATTGGATTTGAACCAATGACTCCCGCCGTATGAAAGCAATACTCTAACCACTGAGTTAAGTAGGTTATTTATCACCAAAAAAAGGACCCATCACTTATAGGATTATAAGTAGAATATCATTTCTAAACAATACCAATCTGTTAACAGTAGACGGATCAGAGAGCTATCATGTGGGATTATGGAATATCCATCTTGACAAGAAATTATCCATATGTTAATATATCTATGACAAGGGCTATAGCTCAGTTAGGTAGAGCACCTCGTTTACACGTGCGCTAATGCTTTTCAGGGGAGCCCATTATGCAATAAACATAATTGATCTTATTGACAAATCGATGTCTTACTCCATGGATTCGAGGGAACAAGAGAACAATAGCCTGACAAATATTGGGTTCGGTCCGATTCAGGTGCGAATTCAAGTGCCAAATCAAATAGAACCCGCCATTGATTTGATAGTTGATAAGGTAAATACCCAGTCCATTCAATGCTAGGCATAATGAGTATAAGGGCCTCAAAATAACCTTTTTTCGTCCTATGAACTTTAAGGTGTATGAAGTCTCATATTCGACTCTTGCAGCGTAGCGATAGAGACTCCATCTAACTTAGTTTGATCTAGGCCGAAGGCAGACCTAAGTCAAGGTAACCCTTCTTTGAAACACTTTGGTATTGCTCCTAGATCAGAATACAAATGATGAATCAGAGCACATGGAACCATCTCATTATTTTCCTGTAAAGAAAAATATGGTGGACTAACTGATCTTTACATCAGTTTATGAAAGAGCCCAATGCAACAAAATGCATGTTGGGTCTTTGAAACAGTTCGAATCATTTCGATAATAATCAGTTTGATCTGTTTTACCGAGAAGGTCTACGGTTCGAGTCCGTATAGCCCTAATACATTCTATTTTAGTTTAGTATAGTTTTCATTTCCTCATTAGTACTTGTTTATAGACTGGCCGGTTGGTTGGTCCAAAAGTATTACCGCATGTTCATGTAAATACATAGGGACAGGAAAATAAAAACAATAAAAAACAATAATTCATTCCAATAGATCTAATCAGTATTTGTAAAATCTCGGATAAAATACTCATCTTCCTCCATTAATCTTCGTGGATGGATTACATATGACCTTTTTCCTCTTTTCCTGTCCATGATTAAAGAGTTAGTGATATATTTTTGCGTTGGTATATCGAATCCGGTCAATTTATGAAGTGAGAATCATGACATGATTCTGTCTAAAAACTTCAACAGTCACATAGATCTAGGACCTATTCTTTTCTTGTATTTGTTTTGTGTGTGGAGTCGCCTGACTAATCGCTTTTTGACAGAACAACAACCCCAATTGATTGATTCAGAGATAATGCAGAGATAATGAATTGGTCCTAAATGTATCAATTTCCTTCTTCTATATTCTATGAGTTGAGTTGGTTTTGGGATTTGGTCTGTCAAATCATTCGATAATGTCTAATTCTTTCTATTAGAAGTATCTTTCTTATGTAGATTAGATAATTTACGATTCCGTCTATTATACCACTCTGTGGTATCTTTCATTGTGTAATGTGGGTTTGCTGTAAAACAAACCTTTTTCTTGTAGTGAAATCCAACCCATCGGGTGGTCTTACTATTACTAAGTGTTATTGCCGTAACAAAACAAACAAGTATTTTGGTTCATTCCAAATCGCGATCTTTCTTTAGTACTCGAGATTGGTCTGAAATGGAATGACTCTTTTTTTCATTCTAACTCTAATGAAATAACTCGATTCTTTTTATTTTATTTCTGAGAGG